ATAAACTCTCCTGGCGGATGGGTAATACCGGGGGTGGCTCTTTATGATACTATGCAATTTGTGCAACCAGATGTACATACAATATGCATGGGAGCAGCCGCTTCAATGGGATCTTTTATCCTGGTCGGAGGAGAGATTACCAAACGTCTAGCATTCCCTCACGCTTGGCGCCAATGAGGCTTTTATTTGAGAGAAAAAAGAAGACTATGCCTTCGCCATATGAAATATGAATATTAAGTAATAATAGCATGGCACTTTGAATTCGATATAAGGAATTTTGTTTTCAAAACATTAGATTATGTATCGAGAGAGTAATATGAGAAAAAGGTATTTCCTATTTTATTATCGGAAGTCCAGTTCAGCGTCACAAACTTTTTTTCACACCAGGGGTCTCTTAACAATATTTATAGAGCGAAAAAAATAAGATTCTTTTTTCCTTAGTTTATTTGATCAAATAAAAAAGCAACTTTGGGATTGCTGAATGACAGACAAATCACAGACAAAAAAATATAATAAATATATAAAGCAACGGAGCCATCATAGTATTTTTGAATTCCTCCGAAAGGAAGGGTGGTAAGTTGATCATTTACCGACCGGGGTCTGATCGATCCTATTTTTTTATTTCTTTGATGAAAGGTAAGGGTCAATTTTATTGTAAAGCCGTATGCAATGCATAATGCCCGTACGGTTGTTCGATTCTATCTTTTTTTCTTGTTATTCTTTTATCTTTCTTTTATCTTCCCCTCATCATGCGAAATAGAGAAACCTTTTATTATCTTATATCATCAGGGTAATGATCCATCAACCTGCTGGTTCTTTTTCTGAAGTAGCAACGGGAGAATTCATCCTGGAAGTGGGAGAACTGCTGAAACTGCGTGAAACCCTGACAAGGGTTTATGTACAAAGAACGGGCAAACCCATATGGGTTGTATCCGAAGACATGGAAAGAGATATTTTTATGTCAGCAACAGAGGCCCAAGCTTATGGGATTGTTGATCTTGTAGCGGTTGAATGACAATAGCCTGTATTTCGCGTCAATTCGTGATTTGAAGTTAACCCTGCCGAGTTTAATATTCTATGACTTTTATTTACTCTTCTATTGAATCTATTGAATAAAAGTAATTCAAAATCATCCGGTTAGGATCGATCTAAACCAGCCCATTATGTATATGATTCAACATGCCAACGATTAAACAACTTATTAGAAATACAAGACAGCCAATTAGAAATGTCACAAAATCCCCCGCGCTTCGGGGATGCCCTCAGCGTCGAGGAACATGTACTAGGGTGTATGTGCGACTCGTTCAGATCATGAACTAGAACAAAGGAAAGAGAACAATGTTCGAATATCAATGATCAAATAGGATAGAAGGGAAAAACGAACTACATTTCCTATCTAAAAATAAGAAAATGAATCAGATCCCTTTTATTGTGTATGAAATTTATGGTTTCTATTGGTGTAAATCCACTCACCTCAATTCAAGATGAGAAGCAGTTCTCCATTGGTAGCAAATGGCTATCCATTAAGCGGAGGAAATCTTAGTTAACATAGACGCCTCTTGTAAGAACGGACTAACAGGGTCAGCTACCCAGCCAACCTTCATAATTAAATACCGTTACTGTATAGGTAGAGCTCGTTGTGAAAGACCTATTACTGAATAATTCATGGGTAGAGCCGAAGAATGTGAACTATACAAGTTAGCAATAACATTGATTAAATGAAGTAAAGGCTCCGGTGTATAGAGAAGACCTCACCGTTTAAGAAGTAACCATAGAAACGATGGAATCCACTATTTCTTTATCAGTGCTATTTTTTTAATACCTAGTATATATAGTACAATTTCGTATTTCGAGGTGAAATGCCTAGAAAAAATAAAAAATAGTGGTTGGGAAGGTTATAGTAGCCAAAGCCATTGGAATTTTTAGTTTATACATTGGAAAAATCCGTTTTGTTATTAATATACTAGGAAAGGGGCAAAAGAATAACTAAAAGAAAGGAAATCTATTAGTTATTCATTAAAGTTTCATTTATTCAATGACCAGAATTAGACGGGGATATATCGCTCGGAGACGTAGAACAAAAATTCGTTTATTTGCATCAAGCTTTCGGGGGGCTCATTCAAGACTTACTCGAACTATTACTCAACAAAAAATAAGAGCTTTGGTTTCGGCTCATCGGGATAGGGATAAGCAAAAAATAAATTTTCGTCGTTTGTGGATCACTCGAATAAATGCAGCAATTCGTGAAAGGGGGGTATGCTATAGTTATAGTAGATTAATAAATGATCTGTACAAGAGACAGTTGCTTCTTAATCGTAAAATACTTGCACAAATAGCTATATCAAATAGGAATTGTCTTTATATGATTTCCAATGAGATCATAAAAGAAGTAAGTTGAAAGGAATCCACCGGTTAAAGGGAGTTGCCCGGAGAATTAACTCCGGGAGGGTCGAATAAAAATAAAATAAAAATGAATAGAATATGATAAAATATATATGAGAAAGTAGTAAAAATAAATATGAATCAACACGTTCAATAAAAAAATTTATTCTTCCCAAATTCTTTTTTTTTTTTTCTTACGACACGAGAATTCAATCCGGATTCTTGGATTTTTCCAACAAAATATCAATCAAAATATCAATCCGCATTTGAGTTCGGATGGGGATTTGAATTCAAGTGAAGAAAGAGTAAACCTATCTTTTTCTGGCTCTAAGACTAGGAGTTCTAGTGGTCGACTCGGTTCTTTCAAATTGTTTCTCATTATTAAGAAAAGGTAACAAAGATAAAATACGAGCTTGCTTTATAGCAATAGTAATTAATCGTTGTTGTTTCAAGGTCAATCTATTCACTCGTCTAGATAATATTTTTCCCTGTTCACTAATAAATCGACTAATTAAACTCATGTTTTTATAATCAATTCGATCCCCCGATTGGATCGGGGGCAAACGCCTACGAAAAGATCGCTTGGATTTAAGAAAAGTTCGCTTGGATTTATCCATGGTTTGGTTAGTTTATTTCTTATCCCTAAAATCCTATTTCAGCCGTATCACTAATTAGAATAAATAAATAGGATTTGGTTTGTTTATAATTATCTTTAACTATGTTAAATATTATGTTAATATATATATATAATGTCATTTTTTTCCCTTTCCTTGTAAGCTAAGGGCGCGAAGGTGCTCGGTTCGATCTATTTCTTTATCTCCCCGTGAATCGTATGCTTGTAACAATATGGACAGAATTTTAGCAACTCCAATCGATTAGGCGTATTGTGCCGGTTCTTTTGAGTAATATATCTGGAAATGCCCGTTGATTCCTTATTAACACCGTTTCGAACACAAGCGGTACATTCCAAAAGAACCGGTATTCGCACATCTTTACCCTTGGCCATGAACCTCCTTTGGATTTTTCATTTACTCAACTCTTCCTCTTTCAATCCGAAACTAAAAAGAAGAAAGGAAGGAAAAAACAAAATAGAATTTGTAACTTGCTATCCTCTTATGCAAGATTTCACTACAATCAATATCAATTCAATATAGGAAATAAGATAGAAAGATTTCTAAACTATATTTCAAATCACAGTACAGTATTTCATATAAGTATCTTGTATAATACTCTTTCCCTAGAACCACAGTTTGTATTCTACTTTCATAGAAATTTCATATTAATTTAATTCCAAGCGGAACCCGAGTCTAGCAGCTGTTGAATGCACTTTTATTCTTTCTCTTTCCTCCCTTATTCTAAAAAGGGAAAAAAGAGAAAAAAAGGGGGGGCTGCTATTTAATTGTATCTCTAATCTTCTTTATTCCTTCCCACGCCAATAACTAGAATGAAAAAAAAGGGAACGTCAACGCATCCGGGAAAAAACGATTAATCTCTATCAATAAACCTGCCAAAGAACCGAACCATAGAGTACTTAGTACCGGTGCCACGGAAAGATATGTTTTTAGATCTCGCATTGAAAAACCTCCTTCATTTTATTGTAATACATAAGACATATTGAAATGTACAATCATCCAGTAAATAAGATTAACTTTTTGTTAAATACAGAAAAAAACATCCTTTTATTTCCCAATATTCCCCCAAAAGACTCATTTATTTTTCCTAGGGGTTCCATTCCATATTTCATATAGATAGAAGTATTTTACTATTATTATATGTTAAATGAGACCAAAAAGACGAAATGGACATAAAAATTCTAGATTTTAATAGAGGAGATAACGATGTGGAAAACAAGACAGGAATTCTCTACAATGACACTGTAGACCAATGGAAGGGATGTAGCGCAGCTTGGTAGCGCGTTTGTTTTGGGTACAAAATGTCACGGGTTCAAATCCTGTCATCCCTACTTATTACTGCTCCTTTGAGCAATAACGAGGGATTTTTTGAGATCAATTCGCGTTGGACATATCATATAGAATCTTCCATTCTTACGATATTGTATAGTGTATGCATACAAGATGTATTGGGGCCAATCCTTTTCTTTACAGTCTTATCTTTTATGATAAGAAAGCGCTCTTAGTTCAGTTCGGTAGAACGTGGGTCTCCAAAACCCGATGTCGTAGGTTCAAATCCTACAGAGCGTGATTCGGATCTTCTTCGATCGAATTCGACTGAAACACTAACTGGAACAGCAATCTTAATTTGACCTCCTGGATATTAAAGAAAGGAGGAGGTCAATCAAAAAAAGAGATGTTAATTAATCAAAGGTCCAACTGATCGCCGCGCCTGTATTGTAAATATGCAGTTACAAATAATCCAGCCAAAGTAATAGGAATTAGACCTAACACGATTCCAAATAGAAAAACTTCAATCATTTCAATTTGTTTGAAAGGAGAAAAAAGAGGTAATATCTATACCTAAATATTAATCCGAATTACAATGAATCTCAATGACCAAGAATTGACAATTGACACGGTAAGTAACTAGAAATACGCAGAAGTTCCCGGAAAGGAATTGTGCAATTAATTTCAAATAAGTCGTATCTTGCTCAGACCAATAAA